TCTATTGATTGGTCTGAGCAAGATACGACTTATTTGAAATTAATTGAATGAACAATTCATTCATAAAAATGAATATTTCTGTGAGATTCCAGGTATTCTATAGTTACTTCCGCGCCAATTGCCAATTCTTGGTCATTGAGATTCATGAGAGATTGGGATTAATATTTAGGGATAGATATTACCTCTCTTTTTCTCCTCTTTCAAATAAATTGAAATGATTGAAGTTTTTCTATTTGGAATCGTCTTAGGTCTAATTCCTATTACTTTGGCTGGATTATTCGTAACTGCATATTTACAATACAGACGCGGTGATCAGTTGGACCTTTGATTGAGTAACATCTTTTTTTTTGATTGACCTCCTCCTTAATCTGCAGGGGGTCAAATTCAGGTTGCAGTTCAAGTTAGTGAAGTTGTTTTATTGTGATTCGACATTACAAGAACAGAATCACGCTCTGTAGGATTTGAACCTACGACATCGGGTTTTGGAGACCCACGTTCTACCGAACTGAACTAAGAGCGCTTTCTTATGACAGCAGATACGACTGTCAAGAAAAGGATTCTTTTTGTACCCCCAATACATTTTGCATGCATTGCATATAGTATCATAAAATAAAAGATTATGTCCAATTTTCATCGATCTCAATTGACCCCTCGTTACTGGCCATAGGAAAAATAATAGGTAGGGATGACAGGATTTGAACCCGTGACATTTTGTACCCAAAACAAACGCGCTACCAAGCTGCGCTACATCCCTTTTAATTGTTGTACAGTGTCATTGTAGAGAATCCCTGTCTTGTTTTCCACATCGTTATTTCCTCTATCTATATACAATTTCTCTTGCCATTTCTTCTTTTTGGTCTCATATCTCATATAATAAAAGAATTATATACATATGAAACCTAACGTATAAAAGAATTAATATTTATCGGTAATGCTCAGGAAGAGGCGGTCATCTTTTTCTGTTTTAGGTACAAGTGGATCTCATCTACCGGATCATTGTACATATCCATTTTAGTTAGGGATTCCGCGTACAAATACAAGTGATCTTTAACTACATATGCATCTGATCATATATGTATTCCAATAAAGAAGGAGGATTTTCAATGCGAGATATAAAAACATATCTCTCCGTGGCACCTGTGCTAACTACTCTATGGTTTGGGTCTTTAGCAGGTCTATTGATAGAGATCAATCGTTTATTCCCAGATGCGTTGGTATTCCCCTTTTTTTCATTCTAGTTACTGATATGGGAATGGATGAATGAAGAAGATTAGAGATACAATAAATTCTCTGTGACCAACCCCCCCCCTTTTTTTTTTTCAGTTCTTTAGGATAGGAAGGAAAGAGAAAGAATAAAAAAAAGTGGATTGAACCTCAGTCAAACTCGGGTTCAGGATAGAATTAATAGAGGTAGAACAGAAATAGAAATGGGGGTCTAGGGCAGGCTGTTCGAGATCATATAAGATAGTAAATGAAATGCTGGGATTAGGAATAATGAATAGTTAGAAATAATTGTATTACTTATGATTTTATTACTTTATTGATTGCAACGAAATCTTTCATAATTGGATTTCGAGTTAGCAACCTATTTTCTATTTATTTTTCGTTCCTTTCTTCTTCTTCGGTTCGGATCGAAAATAGAAGAATTGAGTGAATCCAAAGGAGGTTCATGGCCAAGGGTAAAGATGTCAGAGGAATAGTTATTTTGCAATGTACCAGTTGTGTCCGAAATGATTTCAATAAAGAATCGCGAGGCACTTCCAGATATATTACTCAAAAGAATCGACACAATACACCTAGTCGATTGGAATTGAGAAAATTCTGTCCTTATTGTTACAAGCATACGATTCATGGGGAGATAAAGAAATAGATCGAACGGAACACGTGTACCATCCTTCCAAGGAACAGGAAGAAATTATATATATATAAACAAATCAAGTCCTATTTCGGTCGGATCCGAAATGAATGAAGAAATGGGATTTTAGAGATAAGGAATAAACCATGGATAAATCCAAGCGACTCTTTCGTAAATCCAAGCGATCTTTTCGTAGGCGTTTGCCCCCAATTGGATCGGGGGATCGAATTGATTATAGAAACATGAGTTTAATTAGTCAATTTATTAGTGAACAGGGAAAAATATTATCTAGACGAGTGAATAGATTGACCTTGAAACAACAACGATTAATTACTATTGCTATAAAACAAGCTCGTATTTTATCTTCGTTACCTTTTCTTAATAATGAGAAACAATTTGAGAAAACCGAGTCGATCCCTAGAACTACTGGTCCTAGAACCAGAAATAAATAGGCCTACTCCTCAATTGAATCAAAACAACTCTAATTGGAATTCAAAATCAGATTGATTGATGTTTTGTTCGAAAAAGCCGAGAGATTTGATTGTTGCGTCGTAATAGAATAAAAAAAGGAATGGGAGAAGAAGAAATCTGTTTTTTTTTTTGAAACGTGTTCGTTCATTCCTACTACTTATCTTATCATATTAATTTCTACTCTACCTTCCCGGAGGTCATTCTCCGGGGAACTCCGTTTAAATCATTCCGGTGAATTCCTTCCAATCTCCTTATTTGATGATCTCATTGGAAATCATGTAAAGACAATTCCTATTTGATATAGCTATTTGTGCAGGTATTTTACGATTAAGAAGCAACTGCCTCTTGTACAGATCATGTATTAATCGACTATAACTATAGGATACCCTATTCTCACGAGTTACTGCATTTATCCGAGTGATCCACAAACGACGAAAATCTCTCTTTCGCCTGCCTCTATCCCGATGAGTGGACACCAAAGCTCTCATTTTCTGTTGAGTAGTAGTTCGAGTAAGTCTTGAATGGGCCCCTCGAAAGGTTGATGCAAATAAACGAATTTTTGTTCGACGTCTCCGAGCTATATATCCTCGTCTAACTCTGGTCATTGAATCAAATTAAACTTTGATGAATAACTAATCGATTTCTTTTCTTTCAGTCATTCTTTTCCCCTCTCCTGATTTATTAATAACAAAACGGATTCTTCCGATGTATAAAATAAAAATTCCAATGGCTTTTGCTACTATGACCTTCCCAACCACGATTTTTTATTTCTTCCAGGCATTTATTTCACCTCAAAATAAGAAATTTTACCGATATTTGGTATAAAATAGGTATAAAATAAATAGGTAGTAAATGTAAATGGATAAATAAATAAATAGTGGCTTCCATCGTTTCTATGGTTACTTCTTAAACGGTGAGGCCCTCTCTATACACCGGAGCCCCTTCCCTCATTTAATCAATGTTATTGGTAACTTGTACAGTTCACACTCTTTGGCTCTACCCATGAATTATCCAGTAATAGGTCTTTTCACAATGAGATCTATTCATACAGTGACGGCATTTAATTATGAAGGTTGGCTAGGTAGCTGACCCTGTTAGTCCGTTCTTGCAAGAGTAGGAGCATAATATTTCTGCTTCTTAAATACCATTTCCCCCGCTTAATGGATAACCATTTGCTACCAATGGAGAATTGCTTTTCATCTCAAATCGAGGTGATTGGATTTGCACCAATGGAAACCATAAATTCCATACACAATAGAGGTATATGATAGATCTTTATTTTTAGATAGTGAATGGAGTTCTTCCATTCTATCCCATTCATTGGTACTGGTCATTGAGACTGGAAAAATCGTCTCATTTGTTCTAGCTCATGATCTGAACGAGTCGCACATACACCCTAGTACATGTTCCTCGACGCTGAGGACATCCTCGAAGAGCTGGGGATTTCGTGACATTTCTGATTGGCTGTCTTGTGTTTCTAATAAGTTGTTTAATAGTTGGCATGCTGAATCGTATACAGAATGGGCTGGTTTAGATCGATCCTAACCGGATGATTATGAATTACTTCCATTTACTATTTTATTTTACCCGGGTAAGAAGATAAAAGATCAAATCACGGTTCATTCGAATTATGATTCGAAATGGAATCACGGATTTATGCGAAATCCCCGGTATTTTCGACCGCTACAAGATCAACAATGCCATGAGCTTGGGCTTCTGCTGCTGACATAAAAACATCTCTTTCCATGTCTTCGGATACAACCCATAAAGGATTGCCTGTTCTTTGTACATAAACCCTTGTGAGGGTTTCGCGGAGTTTCAGTAGTTCTTCCGCTTCCAGGATAAATTCTCCTGTGGGTGCCTCATAAAAAGAACTAGCAGGTTGGTGGATCATAACCCTGATGATATAACATAATAAACGATTCCTCTATCTCGCATGATCGGGCGAAAGGAAGGGATAAAGAATAACAAACAAGAAGAAAAAGATAGAATTGAACAACCGTACAGGCATCTTTTGTGCATTGCATACGGCTCTGCAATGGAATTTCTTTTTCCCTTCCATCAAAGAAAGAGACAAATAGAATCCATCAGACCCAGATCGTTGAATGATCCATTTACCATCCTTCCTTTCGTAGGAGTCCAAAAATACTATGATGGTTCCGTTGCTTTATATATTTATCTCGTCTGAGATTCAGCAATCCCAAAGTTTCTTTTTGATCCGATCAAATAAGGAAAAAAGAATCTTTTTTTTTCATACTCTTTCATAACATAAATATCGGAAAGAGACTTCTGGTGTGGAAGCAAAAAGGTTTGTGACGCTGAAATGGAACCCCGATACATAAGATCAAATCGGAAATAACCTTTGTTTCATACTACTATCTCGATACATAATCTCATGTTATGAAAAAACGAGAATGGTTTGCTCATATCGAACTCGAAGTGCCATGCTATTATTACTTATTATTTATATTCCATATGGCGAAGGCATAGTCTTCTTTTTCTCTCAAATAAAAAACTCATTGGCGCCAAGCGTGAGGGAATGCTAGACGTTTGGTAATTTCTCCTCCGACCAGGATGAAAGATCCCATTGAAGCGGCTAATCCCATGCATATTGTATGCACATCTGGTGGCACAAATTGCATAGTATCATAAATAGATATTCCTGGTATTACCCATCCGCCGGGAGAGTTTATAAACAAATAAAGATCCCTGGTATCATCCTCTATGCTGAGATATACCATGAGACCAACAAGTTGATTCGAGATCTCGCTATCAACCTCTTGGCCTAAAAAAAGTAATCTTTCTCGATAAAGTCGGTTGATTAGGACAAAATTGTATCCTTTAGGAACCGTACACGCACCTTTGGATGCATACGGTTCAAAAAATAAAAATTGCGAAACAAAAAAAGAATCAATGTGTCGATTCCAGCCCTTTTCTCTTTTCGTAGCAGGGTTTTTCCTAACGAAGGGGCTTTTTCTTCCATTTTTCAAGAAACATGAGTTTTGACTTGACTTGCTTCCCTAGAATTCACTGAACTTATCGAACTAACCTCTCATTGATGTATTGTTTCATCGAGATCCAAATCACGATGTAATTTTCTTGTTCCTGAATGGGCCTCTTCAATTCTTTTAGGTTTATGCTCTACTCCGGGTAAAGATCTGCCCGAATTCTATTTGCACATATAGGACAAATAATCTCAGTACCACTTCTTTTTGCTACGACTTCTTTTTTTTTTTCAATTCGTTTCATGTCTTCCGCCCAATATATGATGTATTCATCATATTACTCCATTGATTGGCAGTATGAGATCACTCATATGGTATAAAGGAATCATTTATGATACGAGTGGTAATCATACATAGATTACCAATTTGGTATTTTCTGAACGGAGCCTGTATACTTCATTTTATTGGTCCAAGCCAACCATAAATTCTTCTAATTGATAATATGGATCCCCCAATAAATTGATCTAATTGCACTTCACGCTCCGAATTATTGATGGTTCAATCAATCTTTCTTGGGCGAAAGAGAGGATATCTCCATCGGGGGAGAGAACGGGGAAATCCCATATGACCCAATATGTCTGACAAGTCGCACTATACGTCAACCCAAACTGCATCTTCCTCTCCAGGACTCCGAAAAGGTACTTTTGGAACACCAATGGGCATTAAATTAAAGAAAAAGAGGTTAAGTACTATACTTCACTTTGATGTGGAAACGTAACAACGGGTTTATTGTCTTCATAATATTGCCGTTTATCGTATTTTATCCATAGATTCGAAGGTTCATGGAGGAAAACAGAATGAATAAAGAAAAATTCTTACGAATGGATCGTTTGAATGATGAACAAGTATCTATGCATTCGCTCACAAAAAATGGGACCAGCCCCCATTGCGTATTGGTACTTATTGGGTATAGAATAGATCTGCTTCTCTTTGTTCCTACGAACAGAATTGTTCAATTATTACCAACGGAACGAAATAAATATTAACCCTTGCTTCGGGATAATCCACTGAAAAGGTGAGGTCCATAGCATAGTCTTTTCCAATGCGATAAAGTTACATAGTGTCTATTTTTTCTTTGATAAAGGGGTATTTCCATGGGTTTACCTTGGTATCGTGTTCATACCGTCGTATTGAATGATCCCGGTCGGTTGCTTTCTGTCCATATAATGCATACAGCTCTAGTTTCTGGTTGGGCTGGTTCGATGGCTTTATACGAATTAGCAGTTTTTGATCCCTCTGACCCCGTTCTTGATCCAATGTGGAGACAAGGTATGTTCGTTATCCCTTTCATGACTCGTTTAGGAATAAACAATTCATGGGGTGGTTGGAGTATCACAGGAGGAACTATAACGAATCCGGGTATTTGGAGTTACGAAGGTGTGGCCGGGGCACATATTGTGTTTTCTGGCTTGTGCTTCTTAGCAGCTATCTGGCATTGGGTGTATTGGGACCTAGAAATATTCTGTGATGAACGTACGGGAAAACCCTCTTTGGATTTGCCCAAGATCTTTGGAATTCATTTATTTCTCTCAGGGGTGGCTTGCTTTGGGTTTGGCGCATTTCATGTAACAGGCTTGTATGGTCCTGGAATATGGGTGTCCGATCCTTATGGCCTAACCGGAAAAGTACAATCTGTAAATCCAGCGTGGGGCGCGGAAGGTTTTGATCCTTTTGTTCCGGGAGGAATAGCCTCTCATCATATTGCAGCGGGGACATTGGGCATATTAGCGGGTCTATTCCATCTTAGTGTCCGCCCGCCCCAACGTCTATACAAAGGATTACGTATGGGCAATATTGAAACAGTCCTTTCCAGTAGTATCGCTGCTGTCTTTTTTGCAGCTTTCGTTGTTGCTGGAACTATGTGGTATGGTTCAGCAACTACCCCGATCGAATTGTTTGGTCCCACTCGTTATCAGTGGGATCAGGGATACTTCCAGCAAGAAATATATCGAAGGGTTGGTGCCGGGCTAGCCGAAAATCTGAGTTTGTCGGAAGCTTGGTCTAAAATTCCCGAAAAATTAGCTTTTTATGATTACATCGGTAATAATCCGGCGAAAGGGGGATTATTCAGAGCAGGCTCAATGGATAACGGGGATGGAATAGCTGTTGGATGGTTAGGACACCCCATCTTTAGAGATAAAGAAGGGCATGAGCTTTTTGTACGTCGTATGCCTACGTTTTTTGAAACATTTCCAGTAGTTTTGGTAGACGGAGACGGAATTGTGAGAGCCGATGTTCCTTTTAGAAGGGCAGAATCAAAGTATAGCGTCGAACAGGTAGGTGTAACTGTTGAGTTCTATGGTGGCGAACTCAATGGAGTCAGTTATAGTGATCCCGCTACTGTGAAAAAATATGCTAGACGTGCCCAATTGGGTGAAATTTTTGAATTAGATCGTGCTACTTTGAAATCCGATGGTGTTTTTCGTAGCAGTCCAAGAGGTTGGTTCACTTTTGGACATGCTACGTTTGCTTTGCTCTTCTTTTTCGGACACATTTGGCATGGCGCTAGAACCTTGTTCAGAGATGTTTTTGCTGGTATTGACCCAGATTTGGATGCTCAAGTGGAATTTGGGGCATTCCAAAAACTTGGAGATCCAACTACAAAGAGACAAGTAGTCTGATACAACATTGCTCTGGTATCTTTCGCCTCTATTTGATTTTTTTTTGATTTGACATAAGGGATTGGAGAAATCTTGATTTTCATCATCGCCTTTTCTTTGACTCTTGCCCTTTCTTTATCTGGGAAATGATCCCAAATGAATAGGTGTGGAAGCTATAATTGTAAACCACGATCGAATCTATGGAAGCATTGGTTTATACATTCCTGTTAGTCTCGACTTTAGGGATCATTTTTTTCGCTATCTTTTTTCGAGATCCGCCTAAGGTTCCGACTAAAAAGGTGAAATGATTTTTCATTATCTCAATTGAAGTAATGAGCCCCCCAATATGGGAGGTTCATTATTTCAACTAGTCCCCGTGTTCCTCGAATGGATCTCTTAGTTGTTGAGAGGGTTGCCCAAAAGCGGTATATAAGGCGTACCCAGTAAAGCTTACAAGTGAACCAGATATGGAGATGGCGACTAGGGTTGCTGTTTCCATTATTAGATAATTTCAAGACCACGATCGATCTACGCTACGATAAGATCGTTTATTTACAACGAAATAGTATACAAAGTCAACAGATCTCAACCAATGCAATAGTATTTATGGCTACACAAACCGTTGAGGGTAGTTCTAGATCTGGGCCAAGACGAACTATTACAGGGGATTTATTGAAACCATTGAATTCGGAATATGGTAAAGTGGCTCCTGGATGGGGAACTACCCCCTTCATGGGTGTCGCAATGGCTCTATTTGCGATATTCCTATCTATTATTTTGGAGATTTATAATTCTTCCGTTTTACTGGATGGAATTTCAATGAGTTAGGTCCCATAAGAACTATGAAGTCCTAGCTTTTCAATCCAAAATGAATCACTTAGGACTCGGATTTCTAGGCCATTCTGGTAGTTCGACCGTGGAATTCCGTTGTTTCGGTATTTCCGGAATATGAGTGTGTGACTTGTTATAATTGATCCTATTGATAGTACAGAGAATAGGTCTGTCATCTCGATAGAGATGGTTCTACCTCGTCGGATATTCATTCTAGTATCTGGAGCACGGAATATATGGAATAGATCAAGAAATATTTGAACTATGATTCATACCTACTATTCAGACCTCGCGACCGGACTCCAACAAATTTTCAAACAACGAGTCATAAAGTCATAAATAGAACGATTTTTCTTCCTTCAGAATTATGCTTATTTTGACCGAAGGACCAATGTTTCTATGGATTTTTAGTCATTCCATCCATTCATTGAATAAGTGATGATCAAATGGTTCTTACTCAGAGAACCTTTGGGCTTAGCTTGGGCGCTTTATTGAATCATCGTGGTTCTAGTATGAATCTGAGGTTTCAATCGATTCATAGGGTCTCCACAAGAGAATTCCTATCAATAGTAAACAAAACATATAGTAAATCTGTATTACGCACAAACAAAAACAACAAATCCAAAATAAAATAAATAGGGGAAGAGAAGATTCAAGAGGCCTGTAACGATCAACATAAAGACGAATGAGCCAACTTGATATTTTGGCATTATCATCACAAAGAAGAGATTCCGGATTTTGGTTCCTTCGCTTCGTATCTTCAGGGACGATTGAATCAAGTGGCTAAGAAGTTTCAAACTTTCTATTACATATCCGTTGCAACCACTATTTGGGTGTTTTTGCTTGAGCCGTACGAGATGAAATTCTCATATACGGTTCTCAGAGGGGGAGTCTCTTTGGTTTACCTATCTCAATAAAGTATATGATTGGTTCGAGGAGCGTCTCGAGATTCAGGCGATTGCAGATGATATAACTAGTAAATATGTTCCTCCTCATGTCAACATATTTTATTGTCTAGGAGGGATCACACTTACTTGTTTTTTAGTACAAGTAGCTACCGGTTTTGCTATGACTTTTTACTATCGTCCGACCGTTACAGAGGCTTTTGCCTCTGTTCAATACATAATGACTGAAGCCAACTTTGGTTGGTTAATCCGATCAGTTCATCGATGGTCAGCAAGTATGATGGTGCTAATGATGATCCTACACGTATTTCGTGTGTATCTCACAGGTGGATT